CCCTTAATATCCAAATTTAGATATTGTGGGAGACCCTAATAGGGTTAGGGTCTTTGACTAGATGGCTGGAAAAGGCTCAAAAACGAGGAAATGCGGGTAAGCGTCGGCTATCCACGAATTTCAGTGTGTGAATCGAGGGTTCATACTCTAAAACTTATCTTATTTTAGCAATTGTTATAATTTATTCTCGAGGAAATCGTGTATTTTCTAGGATATTATTATTCAGGATTTTATCGAAAACTTACAGCAGCCTGCCAAACAAAAGCTAAGAGAAAAAAAAACAAAGGTATGACTGGCATAACATCTACGATTGGATTCAAAAAAGCATAGGCTTCGGGCAATTTGCCGAAGAAAAAACTACTCAAATAAAGGGGCGAATTAATACAAATACAGATCAAACTAACAATATTAAGCATAACAGACATTTTGTTCTTGGAGATAATTGCATTTTGGTTGCATTTTTGATATAAGGAAAAAGAAGGAAAGTCAATAAGGTAGATAAAACTTCTTTTTCTTTGAATCCACCCAACCAAAAATCCTCCAATTCTCAAAGGAGAATAGAAGAAACCATACTTTCATACAATATCTTAATTGAATTCTATGTAATGATCAATAAATTAAGTTGAATTCTGTATCTATATGTATCAAAATTCGAGTACCCGTCTATTCTATTATTCTATAGATATAGAAGATCTATATTCTATAGATATGGAATTTATCTAGATATTTATTTTGGCTGGAGTTGACAAACAACCAAAAACAATATTATTGTTTCTTAGTCTCGATTAGAAATTGAAATGGGGCGTGGCCAAGCGGTAAGGCAGCGGGTTTTGGTCTCGCTATTCGGAGGTTCGAATCCTTCCGTCCCAGTACGGATCCATTTCTCCATTATTCCCATATAAAACCCTATACATAATATAAAATATAAAAAGGAAGGGGGGGGGTGGATAGCAGTTAATCTATATTACTTTAAACATCTGTGTCTGTTCGAATTTCATTAACAAATTATCACGTCCCCTATTCTATAGTTATAGTAGATATAAAAGATCTATAACAAACAGTGACAACAGTTCAGTCTATCTGATAGTGATAGATAGGAAAAACCTTACCTTTTTTTTCTATTTTGATTTTCGTAATCTGATTAAAAGAATCAAAATTCAAATATTAACTTTTATACATCTCATGAAAAAAGGATTTCTTTCTTCTTATTTATTTCTTCATTTCTTTGATCTATTTCAAATTTTTATTTGAAATTAGTGACGAGTCAATTCAAAAAGAAAGGCGGGTCTTTCTATAAAGAAAGGCGGTGCTTATTGTCCAATTTTCTTCAAACCCAATCAAATTAAAGTGAATTAAATAATGATGTTTAATTCAAAAATTCAAATAGTTAATTTCATTTATAAATCTTTTTTTTTTTAATATTTTTAATGATTCCCTGTACGCGGAATCTTTGAAAAAGTGGGAAATCATTTAATTTATCTTATTAAATCACTTGAAGATTCAAAGACTTATTCATTTATTTTATATTATTTATATATGTATATGATATGTAATATATTTACATATATATTATATAATAATAATAGATTTCTTTTTTCTTTCTATTATCTATATATTCATATTCTATTAGTCTGTTAAATATGTTAAGAGTGTTGTCTTGCTAAGATTTTTTCATAAAAATATTGTTTCGTGTATCATATATAGAAGAAAAAGTGTAGATTGCGATGTCTATGGACAGCTGAACCGATGACTATTCATGATTCCATAATTGAATCAATTTCATACCGGTTCCAAATTAGAGGAATGTTATGGTAAAACTCCGTTTGAAACGATGTGGTAGAAAGCAACGTGCGACTTGAAGGATACGACCCGTTGTGGATTTTTACACCCACCATTTTAGATTTGTCTAGAAATGAGGTGCTCTTGGCTCGACATTGTTTGTTCTGTTACACTTGAACCCTTCGTTTTTTGTCGGGATTGTAAATAGTCCATGATGGAGCTCGAGCCGAAAGTATTAATTTATTTCTTTTATTTCTTAGGGGCAAGGATCTAGGGTTAATGCCAATCAACTGGAACAACTTCGTAAATATATGGAAAATAGAAAGGATCCAATTTGAGTAAGTTTCCAATTCAAAAGCAAAACTTCTTGAAATTGATCCCAATTTTTCGATTCAACGTGTATCATACTAGAATCAACCGTCCATAGGATTCTTTGATATAAAGAAATAAAAAAAGGTATGTTGCTGCCATTTTGAAAAGATTAAGAAATACCGAAGTAATGTCTAAACCCAATGATTAAAAATAGGAATTAAAGGGTTTAAAAACAAGGAAACACCCTTTTAGTTGTTAATTCTCTCGATAGTCTCAATAACGGGATCCAACTAAAAAATCCAAATAGAATTTGAAATAGTTTAACCGGGATAAACGAAAGGGAGTAAAGACTACTCAATAAAGGAAACTCACTAAAGATTATCCTTTGAACTATTTGAGAGTTATCCGA